CAGAAAACACTAGCTTTCTCGAAGCCTCTTGCTCATATCTCTCATCAAAAGATGCTATTCTATAATGTCTTTTTAACAGATCCCCCGCTAACCCGAGCGAACATTCAAATATCTGTCCCACATTCATTCGTGATGGTACTCCTAATGGGTTGAAGACCATATCAACAGGTGTTCCATCTTGCAAATAAGGCATATCTTGTCTAGGCAAAATTTTGGAAATGATACCTTTATTCCCATGTCTTCCAGCTACTTTATCACCTACTTTGATTTCACGTTTCTGTGAAATATATACACGAATCATTTCTAAATTATAACAGGAACTCCCCTTTTTCCGGATCCATCTCACATCAATAACGCGCCCTCTTCCGCCTATAGGTAGTTTTAGAGAAGTTTCTTTTGCAGTGGATACCTGAATTCCAAGAATGGCTCTTAATAATCTATCCTCTGGAGCATACGAGGATTCGTTTGCCGTCTGAGGCCTTAATTTTCCTACTAAAATATCACCTGTTTCCACCCAAGATCCCAGCATCACAACTCCATTTCTGTCTAAATTGCGGAGTAAATGAGCCTCTAGATGTGGTATTTCCCTAGTGATTCTTTCAGGTCCTTGGCTTGTCATATGAGTCTTTATTTCATATTTCCGGATGTGAAAAGAAGTATAAATATCTTCATATACCAAACGTTCGCTAATTAGTACTGCATCTTCAAAATTGTAACCTTCCCATGGCATATAAGCTACTAATACATTTTTTCCTAAAGCGAGTTCCCCAGCAACTGTAGCCGCACCATCTGCTAAAATTTGTCCCTTTTTAATGCATTCACCTCGCGAAACCTGAGGTTTTTGATGCATACAAGTATTTTTGTTGGAACGTTGACAGATAACTAATGGAATACTTATAGTAGTGTCTCCATTACTTGCAAAAAGAATCTTGTCAGGATCAGTATAAATGATCTTTCCCTCGTGTTCGGCTATAGCGGAAACCCCCGAATCTAGAGCCGTTTGACGTTCCAGTCCAGTTCCAACAATGCACCTCTCGGACTGAGAAAGCGGAACTGCTTGGCGCTGCATATTAGAACTCATTAAAGCCCGATTCGCATCATTATGCTCGATAAAAGGAATGAGAGAAGCTCCAATAGAAAAATATTGGAAGGGAAAAATACTTCTAAGATGAATCTGTTCCCATGCAATAGTCAGGAACTCTTGACGGTATCGAGCTGGAACAACCTGTTCTTCCTGAATACTCTGATTCAAGGCCAAAGAATTTCCAGCTGCTACCCTATAATATTCATCTCTATTTGGTGATAAATAAACTATCTGTGCCTCTTTTTTTGATCTTTCAGATATTTCATAAAACGGACTCTTTATGGATCCCCAATGGCCAATCCTCACATGAATGGCTAAGGATCCAATAAGTCCAACATTGATTCCTTCGGACGTGTCAATTGGACAAATACGTCCATAGTGGCTAGGATGAATATCTCGTATCCGAAAACTAGCAGTTTTCCCCGTCAATCCTCCAGGACCCAAATAACTCAATTTTCGCCCATGAACAATTTGTGTCAATGGATTAGTTCGATCCAAAACTTGAGATAAAGGATGTAGGCCAAAAAACGATTCATAAGTGGTTGTTAATGAAGTTGAAGTTACCAAATTTTGAGGAGTCGGTATCAATTTATGACGAATTGCTCCAGATATAGTTCCTCGAACTGCGTTTTCTAAACGAACAAGAGCCAGTCCAAATTGATCCTGTAGCAAGTCCGCTATAGAACGAATACGCTTATTTTTCAAGTGATTCATATCATCAAGTGTACCCATTCCAAATTTCATTCCGATCAAATGATCCACAGCAGCCAATACATCTCGTGGTAACAAAAATGTATTGTTCTGAGGTATATCAAGATTCAGTCGACGATTCATATTTCGTCGACCAATCCTTCCTAATTCACATCTTTGTTGAAAAAATTTCTTTTGTAATTCCTTACATAAGGACTCAGAAAATATCGGATCCCCGCCTACACAAGCAAATTGTTGATAAAATTCCAAAATAGCACTTTCTTTTGACCCAATCTTTTTTTTCTCCTTATCATTCAGGAAAGACAAGAAAATTTCAGGGTAACAAACATTATCCAGAATTTCTCTTAGATTCGAACCCATAGCCGACGATAGAACTAGAATAGATATTTTTTGTTTCCTACTCACACGGGCCCATATCCTTGATTTTCTATCAATCTCTAATTCTGATCTCCCCCCCCAATCTGATATTATGGTACTGGTATAGACAGAAATTCCGTTATGGTCCAATTCTGAACGGTAGTAAATACCAGGACTTTGCAATATTTGATTGATCACAATTCTGTATATTCCATTTATTATAAAGGTTCCCAGGGAATTCATTATTGGAATGTTTCCAATAAAAATGGTTTCTTCTTGCATATCTCTACCGGTTTTCCAAATTAATCCCGCGGGTACATATAATTCAGAAGAATATGTGAGTGATTCATACACAGCATTTCTTTCGTTTATCAAGGGTTCTACCAATTGATATCTTTCTACAAATAATTTAAATTCAATTTCTTGATCTGTGTCTTCAATTTTCGGAAACTTATGAAATTCTTCCGTCAAGCCCTCATTAATAAACCTACAAAATCCCTCAAATTGGATCTGACTAAATCCAGGTATTGTGGACATTCCCTCATTTCCATCATCCCAGAGCATCTTAATTTAAAAGTTTCCACTTTATCGAAAAATCCCATTATTAGCTCACTATTTATCGATCCATATGGATCGATTTCGCAATGATGGAATGTATATTCCGTTTACTGAATCACATAAAATTTTAGACAACCCTACTTCATACGTATGAGAACGGAAATGAGACAGAGGAATGAAGAGCATTTTCGACGCAAGTTCGAATTTGCGACAGGTACAAATGGAAATGAATTTATAAAATAAAGCATTCCCAGAAAAATTCCGTTACTTACACTTATGGAGTCTTATATAGAATATAAAAATTCATCCAACTTCTACCTATTATTATGATAATACGATTAGATTGATTGGGTACCAAAAAAATAAATGGATTCAGAATGAAATCGAATCTCTATGAATGAGATAAAGAAAGTCAGTAGTAATATGGGTTTCCCTTTAGTTAAAGTAAATTTTATTTCATGTTGAAAAAATTTTTCGGATTTTTTTACTTTAACTATATAACTATTACTATATAACCATATATAAATATAATTTTATTTTTACTATATATATAATATGGATTTATGGAATATGATTGAATTGCATAATAGGAATAATATTTACTAAATAAAGTATATGCCGGTATAGCTATCCACCTATCCACATATCTCATCTTTTTTTTATAGCAATTTTGTTTTGTTTGTGGTAACAGAAGTCAGGTCACACTATATCATAATTTCCACTTTTTCCATTCTATTATAGAAAACGAAAAAAAAAGCACGACGATTCCCTATAAGAATATGGGATATGTACATAAAAAGGACCCGTCCCGGTATATGTGTAACAATTTTTGTTTTTGGGGTATGGGTTTACATATACACATATCATATATTGTTATATTTGAATTGATTTGTTATGCCAGTAAGGAAAGGCAACAATTTGAGATAAAAATGGAAGAACTTTTCACTAATTCAAAAAAAAAAAATAGTTAATGGTTCCAATTTGCACTAAATTTTTCAGTCTGTGACCGAAAATCCATTTTTTACCTTCTCAATGGAAAGAGAAGGGGAGTTTTTAAGGGGTGTGATAACCAATCGAAGAGAATAATCTAAATTTGATTGGATCAAAAAAAGAAAAGAATTAGTAATAGAATCTTAGTAAAAGAATATGGATGAATACTCTTTTTTTACCTATTTTAGATTTGGATCGGATTTGGCGACATGGCCAAGTGGTAAGGCAGGGGACTGCAAATCCTTTATCCCCAGTTCAAATCTGGGTGTCGCCTGATCAACAAAAAACAAACGGGGGATTTCTTATTCTACTGATTTAATTCGAAGAATTTTGTCCCCGAAGCCGGAAAAGTATAAGCCTATCGATAGTTTTTTTTTCTCAAAATCTGGTACTTGGGTGTGGCTCAAACCGATACAAATAGGAATGAAGTGAGTCTTACTTAGTAATATGATTGACTCTCACTATTTTTTTTTTCAAAAAAAAAAAATAGTGAGAGTCAATTCTGGGATTCACAACAACGAAAATCAGAGGTCGAAAGTATCCAAAGGTTCCTAAAAGACAATCCATTTTTCTCCTAGGATTGAAGAAGAGATTGTACGAAAGAGTATCAAGAATTCCTAATTATTTTTGACTACCACTACTAAAATTGTGTCTACTGACTCCATCTGGAATTAGATTGGATAGGCTGATGGGAAATCCATTTAGAAGTTGTGGAAAGTATTTAAGAAACTTTGTATCCAGACTCACGAGGGTCTCTGAGTAATCAGACATTCAATCAGGATAGTCGGTCAACTCTTATTTAAATTTTTATAGAGTAAAAGTCAAAGTCGAAAAAAAGGGGGGGGGTAACAAACAATAGGTCTTAGTATTCCAACATGTTTCATTTCATTAGGATAGAAGTATTCCTTTGCTATCCAATTTTCCAAGAAAAGGTATGTGTATCATATCTGTACTTAATCTTAATACTTATACTTCCAAATTCTACCAGATAGAATTTTGTTACAAGTAGATTCATTGGATTGGTTCATTAAAAGCCTTAAGTCAGAATTATATTTTGACTCTGCGCCATTAATTCCACTATGATTATTAATCAATAATTAAATAATTTCTTCATAGAGATAGGAGACATAATTCATATGGATATAGTAAGTCTCGCTTGGGCTGCTTTAATGGTAGTCTTTACATTTTCCCTCTCACTTGTAGTATGGGGAAGGAGTGGACTTTAGGGGGACTACTAGTTGAGTAATTTAATTGTATGAATTGTTTAATTGAGCGTTTTGCGAAGCTTTTTCTTTTTTAAGAATGTCTCTGTTTAAAAATTATACTGAAATATAGTAATGAATAAGAGAATACAATAATGAATAATAACCATTCGATCAAACAATGAATGATTACTTTACTATAAGTTCTATTTCGAAACTCAAATCTACGCATGATAGGAAAATTTTTTCAACCAGATTCTTCCTAAACATTCTATTTTAATAAACCAGTTCTTACCAGAATTAGGGATATTACAATGAGCAAAAACCAGAAATGGGTTTTTTCTTTTTTTCTTTATTTGTATTTGTTTCCCTCTTTTTTTACTTTTACTGTTCTAAGAGAACAGAAAGTTGTTCCGCTAATCTAATTAGATTATGGCAATACATACTTTCTATTGGAAGTGACTAGTTGTTGTCCAAACCAAATAAAAGAGGTTCTACACATAAGAAGATTAGATCCTTCTTTCGTTGCGCGATTCACGTATCGTGTATTTCACCTTTCTTTTAGACTCCTCTCCATTTTTTATGCTTAAGACATGAGATGAGTCAAAAAAAAAAAAGCATAAAAAAATGGAGAGGAGTCTACTCTATTAACCTATTCCCTTTTACAAATCTGAATAAATTATCATAGAATAGAACTCCGCGGATCATGTTTTCTTTTCTGTTAATGGATCAAGCAATAGCTTATTGGGGTGGGAAATCTAAAAAAAGAAAAAGATTCTTTGGTTTCGTTTTCTTTTCTCTTTTTTTATTTACTTTTTTATTTAATTTGAAATTTCTAATAGATTAGTATATGCCCATATTATTCTTGTTCCATTGATTCTTTTGATGGATCTCAGGATCCATCCTATATAAATAAATTCTAAAATAGGTTAAGAATTAGAACAGTTGGCCTTCGATTATTTTGGATCGATCGAAATACACACAGGTAAATGTAGCCAAAAAAAAGAATTGGGCTGCTATTTTTATTTTGATGTACTATTTAGATATACATCTAATCTATGTACATATTGATCTAGATATGGGCTTTTTCCTATAAAAAAGCCCATATCTAGATCAATATATAATACAACTCTCTATGAAAATAATGAATATGATAATATATACTATATAATAGTGGATAACTATACCATACTATCTAGGCTTAGATAGTACTATCTCAGATACTTATTATCTCAGATACTTATGATTCCAGCCAGATCATTTCTTTCGTTTAAGACTTGAAGTTTGAATCCCTTTCTTCAATCATTGATGAGAACTAATAATTAAAGTTTCAATCAAATTAGTCATTTTGACTGACTGTTTTTACGTAGATGATAAGTAAAAAAGCAGTAGGAACTAGAATGAACAGTGCAGTAGCAATAAATGCGAGAATATTTACTTCCATAATCTCATTGTTTTTTTACTTCGCAATAACTCGGGATCTAATCCCATAGAGATGAGAAATTGGATTCCTGTAAATTCAATGGGATGAATTGCATTCTGATGATACTGAATCGGATCAGTATTATGAATAACAATATATGATCTATCAAATAAATTCATCGTCGAGAATTGAATAGTATAACATATTTATCTATACTAAATCTGAAAAAAGGATTCTTTATTGGATCAGGAATCCAATTGAATTTACATCCTTTTCCACTTTTTCTTTTCTATAAATAACCCAACCTTATAGTCTTCCTTATATATTCATATTCCTCCTTCGTTATATTATACTTATACATACAATTATGAGTACATACAATTATGAGGTATTATATGACTGGTATGGTATTCTATGGATGACACACAGATCAAAAGAAAAGAGTAGGAGTGAGATGGAAAAAGGACGAGTTAAGTATAAAAAATCGAATATAATTCCAATGAATTTAATAAAAAGGAGTGTTACTCGTTCTCCTCTTTTATTTTATTAGTATTTCTTTCTTCAATTGGGACTGGAAGGCATACATAAAAAATGGAGTGTGCAATTTAGTTTATTTGAATGAAAATGAGATAGATTGTTTCCAATTAGTCATTAAGGATACCCCTCCCCCCCAAAAAAAGTTGGAGCTCAAAGGGGTTTTCATTTACCCTGACAAGTACTCTGTTGAGGAACTTATGTTAAGTTCGTTGTGTCTCGTACAATAAACGAGTACAATTTGCATATGTACTCCGGTAAAAAGGGGTACTCTTTTCTTTTCTATTTTATTCATCAATAATATTGAAAAAAACAAAAGTGAACGAGTATCTCTTAAAAAAAAATAGTAAAGTAAATATAAGAATACTACCCGAATCTAACTATTATGTTATGTCTCTCTCTTATCAATCGGCACTAATGAAATAAATGGAAATTCCCGTATTTGTCTAATGAGAAATACGAAATAAAAACAAAAGAAATCGGGATCCCGCTGGGTATTAGATCTTGCTCCCTGTTTCTTTTTTTTCACGTTAAATAAATTTATCCATTTATTTAACGGATCGGATCCTAGTTCGGGACTGACGGGGCTCGAACCCGCAGCTTCCGCCTTGACAGGGCGGTGCTCTGACCAATTGAACTACAATCCCAGCGAGGTGTATGGTATACATATTCTTAATGGTTTTATTCTTAATGGTTTTTTTAAAACCATTTTTTTTCTTCGTCGTGTTGTAAGAGAGACATGAATGATATACTAACTGATGTTATATACACATAGATATGGACTATACTGAAAGTAACACGGAGATATGGACTATAGTCAAAGTAACACAGATTACTAGTAACCCATGTTTTTTTATTGCCAAAAATGGATAATCAACCTTTCAATGAGAAAAAAAAACTATTTTTCTTTTCATAATCTTTGATTAAGTATTATCAATCTAGAGTCTTAGAAAGATCAGAATGAATCAGAAAAACATCGATACATAAGAAAAAATGCTTGATCCGTAAAAGAGAAGGATTCCATTTTTATGTAGGACAAATTGATTATATCATTGGTTATATCATATCATATTTATTTTTTTTATGGAGCGGCGAATTTTTGGGCCGAGCTGGATTTGAACCAGCGTAGACATATCGCCAACGAATTTACAGTCCGTCCCCATTAACCGCTCGGGCATCGACCCAGGAAGAATTCATTTGAGGCTTATGGATAGTCCATGATCAACTTCCTTTCGTAGTACCCCCAGGGGAAGTCGAATCCCCGCTGCCTCCTTGAAAGAGAGATGTCCTGAACCACTAGACGATAGGGGCATATCTGCCCGACTGTCATTATACTATGATGATAGTATGTATAGTTTTTTGGAATTGTCAATATAATCTAATGATATGAGTCAATATAATCTAATGATATGACTAGGTCCGAACACTCTTTTCTACTTTTGTGTTATGATTCCATAGAATTTTGGATTGGATGGGAATAAATGAACCGTACAATTTTCATTTATTTTTTTTTATTATATTTTGATTATTTAATTTATTATTATTATATATTATTATTATATTATATATAATCAAAATATATTATAATAATATTATAGTATAGCGAATATAGCGAAAAGGGGGTATAGGATTATGTCCGTTCAGGCAGTGATTGGTCCAGCATAACGGAAAAGGGTGTAAAAACCCACTTAATTTATTTTCTTCTTCTCACTCATTAATTTGAACTTCAAACTCGTTGCTTCCTTCATTGTTCAGATAAAATGGACCATACATATCACTATCTCACATTAAGTCAGAAAATTCAAAAACGATAGAAATTCTCTTTTTTACTTTTTTATAAAAAATTCGGTTCAGGGTACGAATACCTTCATCATATAATTCAATAAAATCTATTGAATCTATGTCAGTGTCAGATTGGTACATGTATCAATTGAGTAAATCCCGTTTTGATTGGTCAGTAAAAGGAAACAAGCGGGGTGTCGGTCTTGAAACAATTCATTGCATTATTAAAATAAAATTGACCTGCTTCACTTTTTGAGGGTAAATCAAATTGATCCTTTACTTTATAAATATAAATAAAACCCCCATATATATATGATATGTACATAATATATACATATATTATTTATATTTGTATTTGTTTGAAGTATGCAGTGCAGTAAACTCATAATGAAAATGGCTATAATTCATGAATTGAATACAAAGGGCCCTTTTAACTCAGTGGTAGAGTAACGCCATGGTAAGGCGTAAGTCATCGGTTCAAATCTGATAAGGGGCTTTTTCCACTAAACTCAAGTTTTAGTCTTCGTTTTCGGTGTAGAATAGAGATACTCTTTTTATTTGTAAAAAGCAAAAGGTAACCACCATTATAATGACTTTTTATTATTACGAGTTATAGTTAGAAAGTTTATTAAAAAGTGAAACATTATTAATTATTAATTCATTATTATTTAGTTAGTATAAGTATAACATGTTTAATTATTCAAATTGTTGTTTGTTGACAGGAATATTATAGAATATTTTAGATGTCCAATTATTATTATGAAATGTCCAATCACTATTATGAATTACCAAACCAAAGTATTCTTACTTCTCCATTGTTCTTATCAAACCCAGCATAAAATTTAAAATAAAGAAAAAGTAAGTGGACCTAACCCATTGAATGACGACTATATCAGCTATTCTGATATTTAAATTCGATATAGATTAAATTGTACAAGCGGATTTTTTTATTTCCTTATCCCGCGCAAGGCAAGAATTTGTCGATATTTCCAATTTCATCAATCTTCTTCTTCTTGCTGGATACTCCATGGGAATAAATCGATATTTTTTTTTTTCGCTACATATAAAACATATAAAAGTTTATATATAAAATAAAAAAGTATATTTTAAAATATATTTTTATATATTTTTACTTTCCTTGATTTTAGAATCCGATATTGTTTTGTTCTTCCGCCAATACAATATAGAACAAATAAGAAAAAGGAACTTTCATTTCCAATCTACCATTACATTATATTATTTAATCTAGTTTAGGGGCAAGAAAAAAAATAGTTAATTTTTTTTTATTTTTTTTTTGTTTGACCCATTAAAAGGGTATATTCTGGAATATGAGTCATAGGACAACTCAAGGTTCAAATA